CTCGGGTCCTTAACTGCCTGACTGCAACATAAAAAAAGTAGGTTCCTCGCAGGTTAGAAGATATAATATAACCTGCGTCTTGCTTCTTGTACCGATGGCTTTCTTTCCTGAGAATGCTAAGATGAAGGCTCGCTGGCTAAGAGTGGAGTCATCGCCCAGCTTTCGGGTACAGGACTAAAAAAGAAAGATAAGAATGGATCGATCAGGAAAGCATCGGATAAGCATGAAACTCTCTGCCTAGCCTAATTGTTGATCACGAGTAAGATACCTTTTTTCATCCAATCAATGCGCAGAAGCATGAAAAGAATTTCATTGCCTTTCAGGGCCTGTGACTTTACGAACAAAGAGAAAGGAATCATTTTGAGGAAATCCAGTAGCTGGAAGAGTCACTGCCTCTCCCATGTCTTATGGTCTTCCAGTTGAGATTTACGGTTCCGAGTCAGATTATGTATGATTGCGAGAAGGAGGAACTGAACTCCGATTGTGATGGCGACTGCCTAAGAAGGATAGAAAAAAAAAAGGAACTAATTAGAAGTAATCATAAAGAGCACCTTCCCCCACCTCAGGATTCCCCTGGTAGGGGCATTCAGGACATACCAGGTTGTTTTCCTAGTTATCTAGGAACGAACCCCTTCAAATGCGATCGCATCTTAGTATGTTAAGATTGCACAGGATAGCAAACAAATGGTTGAAGAGAAGGCTTTTCAAAGTGAAAGGAGAAGGGAGCTGACTCCGCTTAGAGAGACTGGAGATCGTAGTCCCAATCCTAACCTCAGGGATTTGAGAAGCATAGTCCTTAGGCTAACTGACTGACCCACTAGAGGTGGGAAGCCCTTTCTTAGTCTCGCCTGCGAATCCTTATTTGACTTGCTTGCTTTACCGATCGCTATTTCCGATGTTAGCAGTTAAGTCCCCCTGAGGGGGATGAAAGGGGGGTAACCATCCTTGGATACAGCCCCCCCGCAGAATCTTAAGCTTTCTCAATTGCGTAGCCTGGGCTCTTTAAAAAGAACCCCACCGCATCACCTATATACCGAGGACCGGTACCGAGAACCATACCCCCTAGCTACATGGTGGTACTTTGCGGCTCCCCACAAGTAGTTTTGGTCGGACAAATGAATGTAATATCTACCGAAGTGGGACAAAGGACCTTATAATTCATTATAAAGAGAAGCGAGGCGGGGGACTAAGACTCGAAGCAAAGCTAGTCTTCGCAAGACGGCTTACTTTACCAACGAACGGTGTGTGTGGGCCAAGATGACGAAAGTTTTGATTCAACGCAACGACTGATAACCCTGAAAGGCAAACAAACTCAAACTTAATCAAAGTACAAGGGCTGACTGACGATGAAAAAGGAAAGGAGTCTCTCTTGCTAGAGCGGGGGATAGCTTGACTTTTGGTCCCGTTTGGTTGGTTCCAACTATCTCTCAGAAAGCCAAGAAGGGCTCTTGGCTTTCCGAGCTCGATCGATATCACTCACTGACCTTAGCTACTTCGTTTTAGCCTGAATTCCACCAGCATCCTTATTTCGTTTAGCTGGCCCCTCTTAAGCCTCTTCTTCTAGTCTCGAAGCCAAACTTGGACTTTTTTTTTGGATTGGCTACGGTATTCTGCCTCTATCCGGAAAGCGTGCTCTTGGGTGCCGATGGGATGGATTTAGACTGCGGTGAAGTATTTTTACCTTACGATCGTAAAAAAGCTCGGTTGGTAGCTAAGGAATAGTTCCTGGGTTACTCTAAGCTAGTAAGGAGATACTTATCAAACAAAGAAGCTAGCTATATAAGGAAGCAATCGCGCGCAGAGCACTCAAGCAAGGGTGCTGTAGGGAACAGAGGAGATAGAGCACAGCGCTCAGAAAGAGATCAAGCACTAGCGTGACAGCTCTCGTTGATAGATTTCACTGAGCTATGGAGGGATGTCGCTCGTCAACATCCGTTGCCGATCCGGTCGTCCATCTCGGAGTCATCAACATCTCTGTTAGCGGATATGAGTGGTCTTACTCTATAGAAAGCTTGATCTATCTGCCCCACCATTTTGTCGTATGCCTTTCTTTCGATACGTCCAGTGAGAGACCTTCGGATCGAAGCATTGCCATTGCACGGATACCCAATTCCACAACTTGCTCAGTTTTCCATGTCCAGACGTACGGACATAACTTTGATTAAGAAGTGAAGCCATTGTATAGCCCAACTTGTGACTACTAGTATAGCTACCGAACATAGAAACCCAGGGAGATGAGCCCCGGTACTCGATAAGAGTAGACTGCCGGTTGTCGCTTCCTTTTCAAAACAATCCATGAAACTTGTTAGACTACGCTACTCTCTCTTTGATGAGATAGCACACAAAAAAAGGCTGAAGAAATGATAAAAAAGAGCATACAACAAAGCTCAGCTTCATTTTTATGTCATTCTTTTATCCCAACTTAACGAACAAAGAAAAGAGAGGAAAGGAAGAGGACAATTCAGTTGTTAGTTGGAGTTCCTCTTTCAACATAATAAGCAGTCTACGGTCTCGACACCGAAAGTCGGATATCACTGTATTCTCAGCCCGGGAGTAAGAAGTGAATCAGGGACTTGCCATGGACACTAGTGAGCGGATTCAAGGTCGAGTTGAAACCGCTTACTAGTAGTGAAGCCTCGCTCAGCGCAAAATAGCGTCTATATAGAATAGAAGTTCCACATCGTTGTGACTCCTAGACAACAGTTCGATTAGAATCCCCTAACAGAGGTGTGGATGTCTTTGGGGTGAGGCATGAAAGGAGGATTTATCAGAAGCGGTTATTTTTGTAATTTGATAGGGCTGGGCTACTCAGAATGTACCAATAACCTTGTTAGGTTTGCAGAGACGAAAGGGAACAGGTCAGGCCTAGCCTAGCGCTTAAGTCAGAGTCTTGGAGACTTCTCACTCAACCCAAACCTTATTCTGAGACTTCGGAATGGCAAACAGCAGAAAGAGGGATTGCTGGTTCGGGAAAGGAGTAGGCCACGGTTAGCCAACTTATCCGGCAGCGGGTCAAAAAAGAGACAAAACTTGAGCGAGAAATGGGCTCAGCCCTAGTTCTTAAGGCGAAGTCTCACATGAAAGACTATTTCAAAAGACTCGGCTCGAAAAGGGTCAAAACCTGCAGTTCTGAACCTTGCTTCAAGCGCTGGCTGAGTTGGGCTAACCGTGCCCTCACCGCTTTTTTGGGGAGAAATCCTGTTCCCGAAGTGGTTGCTACTCGACCGGTGCCTTCATAGGGAGCCGCAGTAAAATGCCGCCTCTATGAGATCTCGGTGCTATTGCCCTGCCATAAGAGCATTGAGACTGTCACAGGTCAACAACAAGGGCTTCGATTTCCGACTCCATACCCTTTTGGCTGGCGTGCCTCCTTTGTGTGCTTTCGCCCTCTCAACATTGCCGCCCTCAGATATAACGAAAGGTAAGCATATAGTTTTCCTAAAAGCAGGGCCAGTCCATTTAAGCGCAAGATACTACCTAACGTTGGAGGACATAGGCTGATCAGTCTCTTTCGGGGTTTATCGTAAATAAGGTAAGCTTGGGTTCCAAACCTTTTGATATGCGGTCTCGCTATTTTTTGTTTGCATTCAAAGGTCTTGTGCCTGCGCTATCGAGTCACGTGCCTAACTTCCAAAGAATGAATCAATGAATATGGTAGAGGAGCGAAAGTGGCCGGCGGCGGTGTAGAGCTATATATAAGGAGCGAAGCTCACACACACCTCTTTTTAGCCGACTAAAGCTAAAGCCGGATCCACAATTAGTATAGTGAAGGCGTCACTTTCTTTCTGATGGAGGGCGGGATCACATTCGTTTGCTTGACGCCCGGCTCCATAGTAACAAAGTGGAAAGTAAGCCCGCCCCCATAAGCACACGGGAGGGTAACGAGATTCAACTGGATGGTCACGCTTCTTCGAGAACGGTTTTTCCCTCAATTTGAAAGCTGGTTCTGTGAGCCCAAAGACGCCTAAACAAGGCAAGCCCAAAAGATTATTTTACTCAAATCGATGTTCTGGTGGACAACACCGCTGGACATGGGATGCTGTCCTTTATGGATGCTTTCTCTTGATATAACCAGATCAAGATGGCCGAGGAAGACCGAGAGAAAAGAAAACGGCGTTTATCACCATATCAGATAGGGGGGCACGTTCTGTTACAAGGTGATGCCGTTTGGTCTAAAGAATGCCGGGGCAACGTACCAGCAAGCCATGACTGCGCTCTTTCATGATATGATTCACAAGGAAATGGAGGTCTATGTCGATGACATGATCGCCAAGTCTTGGGCTGAAGAAGATCGTAAATTTGAAGAAAGTGTTTGACAAATTGCGGAAATGCAGTCTTCGTCTTCATCCGCAAAAGCATATAAAGAAGCCGGGAGGAGATTTGGTGCTTCGTCAGGTAAGCTACTCGGGTTCATTGTCAGCAGAAGAGAAATCGATGTCGACCTGCAAAAGCCAAAGCAATTATCGACATGCCAGTACCAAAGACAGAGAAAGAAATCTGGGCTTTTTTGGGCAGGCTACAATACATCAGCAGGTCATTGCCCAGCTCACACCCATCAGTGAGCCGATCTTTAAACAGCTCAGAAAGAAGACCCCGCCTTTCAGAAAAGATAGACACAAGGAACGAGGATTGCCAAAAAGCGTTTGACAAAGTGAAGAAATATCCACTCAATCCTTCCTTCCTGGTACCGCCAACGCCTGGTCGACCTCTCCGGATGTATCTGTCAGTAATGGAAGCATCCATGAGTTGTGTCCTTGGTCAGCACCATGAAGGAAAGAGCCATATACTATCTCAGCAAGAAGTTCACTGATTATGAGACAAGCTATACGGTTCTAGAAAAGACCTGTTGTGCTCTTACACGGGCCTCGAAAGGCCTACGCCACTACATGTTGAACTATACGACCATGCTGATTGCAAGGATGGACCCGCTGAAGTATCTCTTTGAAAAGCCAGCCCTCACGGGCCATACAGCAAGGTGGCAGATCTTACTCTCTGAGTTC